ACTTCCACTGCAGTGTCCGAGTCGATACTATTACTTTCTCTCGAACCATGGTAATCTTATTATTTGATCAAATCATTAAATTATTTATTTCTCTTGAAATCATTTCAATGTTTTGTTTATTTTTACACACGCCTTTTTTTAGGGGGCCTACAGCCATTATGTGGCATAGGGGTTACATCCCGTATGAAACTTAATATTACACCACTTCTACGAATAGCCCTTAATGCTGCATCTCGTCCGAGACCGGGGCCTTTTATCATGACTTCGGCTCGTTGCATACCTTGATCCACTACCGTCCGAATAGCATTTCCTGCTGCGGTTTGTGCCGCAAAGGGTGTCCCTCTTCTTGTACCCTTGAATCCACAAGTACCGGCGGAGGACCAAGAAATTACCCGGCCTCGTACATCTGTAACAGTCACAATGGTATTGTTGAAACTTGCTTGAACATGAATAACCCCTTTTGGTATTCTACGCGCACTCTTACGTAAACCAATACGCCCATTCCTACGTGAACCGATTCTGGGTGCGGGTTTTGCCATATTTTATCGTCTCATAAATATAAGTCGGAGGTATATGGATATATCCATTTCATGCCAAAACGGATCTTTTCCGCTTTTTTTTATTTGTATATTGGGTCCCTTAGGGAGTCTCTTTATATTTTATAAAGATTATCCTTGTCTTTGTTTATGTCTCGGGTTGGAACAAATTACTATAATTCGTCCCCGTCTACGGATCAGTCTACATTTTTCACAAATTTTACGAATGGAGGCCCTTATTTTCATATTTGTCATTCCTTAACTGAATTTCAAATTTACTTATTTGAAGAAAATTAGTTTCTGGAAATTTGAAACTTTCGAATTGTATCCCTCCGAAAGGAATATTGAAGTTGAAAAAAAAAAAACCACCTAATCGTTTGAATCCTTGTTTCGGAGTCTAGAAACTATATGCCTTTTGGTTGAATCATAATGACTTCTTTCAATTTTTACTCTATCTTCCGTTGGTATACGTATAAAACTACGTTGAATCCTTCCTGAACCATAACCTAGAATCCGATCTTCATTATCTAAATGAATCTGAAGCATATCATTCGGAAGTGATTCAGGAATTAAACTTTCATGAATCCAGTTTTATTTTTTCATTCGCGGTAAAACCTCCTTGAAGTATTAACTAATGTAAGAGGAGAGTGAGAATAGAAACCCGTTCTTTATCTTTTTTTTTTTTTTCACAAATAGTAAAGTTCCATATCTTAATTTGGATATAAGAAAGCTTACCATATATAACACAAAATTTCTCCGCCGATTCCTTCTAGTCGGGCCTCTCGGTCCGTCATTATACCCCGAGAGGTAGAAAGAATTACAATCCCCATCCCACCTAAAATTCTAGGAATTCGTTGATAACTAGAATAGATTCGTAGACCGGGTCGACTGATCCGTTTTAAATTTAAAACAGTTTTACATGGACCTTTCCTATTCCTTCTATGCCGTAGGGTTAAAACCAAAAAATATTTGTTGTTTTCCTGATGTTTCCTCACATTTTCAATAAAACCTTCTCTTAACAGTATTTTAACAAGGTTTTCGGTGATGTTAGTAGATGGTATTCGAACTGTTCCTTTTCTATTCATGTCAGCATTGCGTATAGAAGTTATTATATCAGCAATAGTGTCTTTACCCATGATAAATTAAAATTATTGTTACCCCCGAACTTTGATATAATCAACATGCTTTTTTCTTTCTATTTTATGAATTGTTAAAGATATATGCGTGAGACAAATTTACTAATTAATCTAGTTTACTCTATTCATATTTTATTCAAATGCTATAATAGCATTAGAGTCTCCGTTTTATTAGACTTATAATACTTCAGGTGCTAATGAAACTATTTTAGTGAAATTTAACTGTCTCAATTCCCGTGCGATCGCACCAAAAATTCTAGTTCCTTTGGGATTTCCTTCTTGATCAATAACAACCGCAGCATTGTCATCATATCGTAGTATCATACCGTTGTCACGTTTGAGTTCTTTACAAGTACGTACAATTACAGCTCTGATCACTTCGGATTTTTTTAGAGGTGTATTTGGTATTGCTTCCTTGATTACAGCAACAATAACGTCACCAATATGAGCATATCGTCGATTACTAGCTCCTATGATTCGAATACACATTAATTGTCGGGCCCCGCTGTTATCCGCTACATTTAAGTGGGTTTGAGGTTGAATCATATCATTTTTTTTATTTGCTCTTTCACTGCGAAGGGGCTAAGTAAAAAAAGAAATATTGTTTGTCCAAAACAAAAAAAAAAAGAAACCTATAATTTTGTTTTTTTTTTTCATTCAAAAGATTTCTTTTCTTTGGTTATACATTCTTATCCCGAAATAATGAATTGCGTTCGTATAGGCATTTTGGATGCCGCTATTGAAATAGCCTTTCTGGCTACATTTTCTGCTACTCCACCCATTTCATAAAGTATTCTACCCGGTTTAACGATAGCTACCCAATATTCGGGAGATCCTTTACCGGAACCCATACGCGTTTCCGCGGGTCTTACTGTAACAGGTTTGTCTGGAAATATACGTACCCATATTTTTCCGCCGCGGCGTACGTTTCGTGTCATTGCTCGCCGCCCTGCTTCTATTTGTCTAGACGTGATCCACGCGGGTTCAAGTGCCTGAAGAGCATATCTACCAAAGCAAATACGATTACCTCGATAAGATATTCCTTTCATTCTTCCTCTATGTTGTTTACGGAATCTGGCTCTTTTGGGGTTATAGTTGATGGTTCTTTTTCAATTTCAATTCCATCTCTACTACAGAACCGGACATGAGAGTTTCTTCTCATCCAGCTCCTCGCGAATGAAAAATTACAATTATAACATGGTATACATGTATTTAATGAATAATATACTGAATCGTGGGAGTCTTTGAGATTTTATCTAATATCTAATCTATTAGAAATTTGTATATCTTGTTTTGATAGTTTATATAAAAAAAACTAAACATGTATTCAATTTCTATTTATTTATAGTTATAGATAATTATTTTATAGATTAGTTAGAGATAATAGATAATAATAATAGAATTTCGTTTTATTATAACGAGTATTTATTTTGTTTTGTCTTTTTTATTATCATATTATATTGGATCTATCAAAATTTAGAAATCCAATAAAATAAAAACTTTCGCGGGCGAATATTTACTCTTTCCATATCTATTTCAGTTGTAGGGTTATCCTATGACATGGCCTCTCAGAATAAAAGTGGATTGGTCCCGGGTTCGTTTCGCCATCCTACCCAATGAATTATTAGGATTCGTTTTCAATAGAATCTTCCGCATCCACGGGTTCCGTCGTTCCCATCGCTTCGCGATTAATGGTTAGGCCTGAATTCTACAGCGGAGCTCCTAATGAAAATGAAATGTGTTATTGAGTCAATTTTCTCAGTCTTTGTGGACCCAGGGCTCTTGACTTTTTTTGTTCTATGAACAAATTCATCGAATTGTAGATCAATCAAATTAGTATTGATGCTTTATTACGCTATCCTTTATAAGATCGCTCAGAGACCTTACATATTGGAATCATATAGCATTAGTATTCTTTTTCTCTCTTTCTCTCACCCTTCCATTTATCTGCATTCTTTTTGTTATTGCTTCACAACTTAAAATCAGATTGGTTTTTCTTTTTTTTGCTTGTTTATGCAAACAAAAATTCAGTTGCTACAATGATATGATCAATATATCATATCGTGACTAGTTCTTTAGATCCAGATAATATGAAGCGGTGAGTTGGTTATTAGTTCGATAGTTATTAGTTCATACTATGGGCCAGTCCGTTTTTTTGACTACTAACCCTACAAAAACCAACGAGTCACACACTAAGCATAGCAATTATATCAATATAAAAAAATGAATTGAATTTTTATTCAACCCTATAGAATTGCCCATTTTTTTTTTGATTTAACAGAAAAAGAATGAAAGAGTTTGTCATTTTTTGCTTTTTTATTTCCGATAGAACGTAAAGACAAGTCAAATAAAGGCTTAGACTTCCTCGTCTACAAATATCCAAATTTTGATGCCTAATACCCCATAGATAGTTCCAACTGCATAGGAACAATAATCAATTTTAGCTCGAATGGTTTGTAGAGGAACTCTACCCTCTCTGATCCATTCGACACGCGCAATCTCTTTTCCGTCGATACGTCCTGCAATTTGTACTTGAATTCCTTTTGTACCTGCTTGTTCAGTTAATTCAATAGCCTTTTTCATTGCTTTTCGAAATGAAACCCTATTCTTTAATTGTCCGGCTATAAATTCGGCGAGAATATTAGGGTGTCCATAAGGGTTTGTAATTCTTGTAAGAGCAATGTTGAGTTTTCGGTTTACACAATTAATTTCTTTTTGTACATCTATCTGCAATTCTTCGATTCTTCGAGGCCCACCTTTACCTTCTAGTAATAATTTTGGGAATCCCATATAGATTATGACCTGAATCAAATCGATTCTTTTTTGAATCTTTATGCATGCAATTCCCTCAACACCAGAGGATATTTGAATATTTTTTTGTACATAATTCTTGATCCAATCTCGGATTTTTTGATCTTCTTGTAGCCCTTCGGAATAATTTTGTGGTTGTGCAAACCAAAGAGAATGATGACCTTGGGTTGCACCAAGTCTGAAACCAAGTGGATTTATTTTTTGTCCCATAATCTCCCAATACTATATATATCATGACACGTCATATCCGTGTATTTACTTATTTTTATTTCTCCATACGTTGCCTTTGAAGTATAATATGGCGTATTTGGCTCCTTTATACTTCCTTTTTTATACTTCCTTTACAGATATATCTTTTAATCCAATAGTTATATGAAAAACGGGTCTTTTTATCGGATAACTACGCCCTCGAGCTCGAGGTTTTAATTTTTTCACAGTAGTACCCCTTCACGACTTCTGCTTTGCTAATGATTAAACTTGCTTCGTTTAAACCGACATTGTGAATAGCATTTGTTGC